AAATGAATTAGTTTAGACAATATTCTTATACCTTGAATTAAAAATGTTGCATAAAAAAAATCAATATAACCTCGATTATATGACCAATCATATGTCACATTTAGTATTTTATCCTGAAAAATTTTCAGGTTATTATAAATACCTTTAACAAATGAATTAAATAAATTCAAATTTTGTAAAGATGAATAACCAGAATTATATAAAAAAGACGCTATAAGGATTCCGAAGGAAGCTATACTAACTGAAAAAGTTGAATTTGTTATAAATTCATACCAATCCCAATCCATCAAAATCTTTTTATTTTGATATAAAAGGTTTATAGACGGAATTAATAATTTTGTTAATATATCCAACTGCTTTCCTTCTTGATTGAATTGATTACAGAAAGGAATTCCTATAATTCCAATGAACAAAGTAAATAGACTTAATACAAGCATAGGAAATAGCATAGTATTGTCTGATTCATGAGGATAAGAGAAAATGTTATTAGTACTGAAATTAGGAATAGTAATAATAGGTTCCCTCATACTTTTTACATTTCTATTAATTCGATATTTCTTTTTAAAAAAAAAAGAAGTCCTTTTATTATTATTCATAGTTAATAAAGGTAATAAGTGAAATTTTGTTTTAATCCACTTTTGCTCTTCTCTACCCCATAAAGATATTGAATAAACAGAACTTCTTTTTTTATCACTGTAAGTTTGAAAATAAACATTTAAATGTCCCTCAAAAGTAAGTAAATAGATACGAAACATATAAAATGCAGTTAATCCCGCCGTGGAAAAAGCTATTATTGCAAAAATTGGTGAATAGAACCAACTATCATTAAGAATTTCATCTTTGGACCAAAAACATCCAAGAGGTGGAATACCACAAAGAGAAAGTGTACCTAAAAAAAAAGATGTTTTTGTAATTGGTACATGTTTTTTTAAACCCCCCATAAGAATCATATTCTGGCTTTTATCTGGAGAATATCCAACAATAGTTTCCATTGAATGAATAATAGATCCAGATCCTAAAAACAACAATGCTTTAGAATAAGCATGAGTAATCAAATGAAACAAAGCAGCCCGATAAGAACCCATACCTAGAGCCAACATCATATAACCCAATTGAGACATTGTCGAATAAGCTAAACCCCTTTTAATATCCTTTTGAGCAAGGGCTAAAGTAGCCCCTAAAAGTAATGTTATTATACCTATCAAAGCTATTAGATTCATTATATAAGGTATAACTATAAAAATCGGAAGAAGCCGAGCTACAAGAAAAATTCCAGCTGCAACCATAGTAGCAGCATGTATAAGGGCTGAAATAGGGGTAGGCCCCTCCATAGCATCGGGTAACCATACATGAAGAGGAAATTGGGCAGATTTAGCAATTGCACCAGCAAATAATAGAAAGGCACACAAAGTAGCAAATAAAAAATTAACTTCATTATTAGAAACCAACTTATTGAATATTTCAAACAAATCCCGAAATTCTAAACTGCCCGTTATCCAATAAAAACCTAAAATTCCTAATAATAAACCAAAATCTCCAACGCGATTAGTTACAAAAGCTTTTTGACAAGCATTTGCTGCAGTAGGTCGTGTGAACCAAAAACCTATTAATAAATAAGAACAAATTCCAACCAATTCCCAAAAAAAATAAATTTGTATCAGATTAGAACTAGTAACTAATCCTACCATTGAAGTAGTGAAAAAAATGATATAAACAAAAAATCTCAAATATCCCTGATCATGAGACATATAATTGTCACTATAAATAAGAACCAAAATTCCAACAGTAGTAATTAATATTAACATAATAGAAGTAAGTGGGTCAACCAAATAGCCAAATTCTAAAGAAAAGTCATTATTTATAGTCCAAGACCATATAGATAGATAGATAGAAGGGTTATTTATTTGTTGAATAGTTAGATAGGTTGAAAAAAGCATAACTATACTTAACAATAAAACACTTGGAAAAACCCATATACGGCGAAGATCTTTTGTTGCCGTTGGAAAAAGTAGAAGCCCTACTCCTATTAATATAGGAACTGGAAGTGAGATGAAAGCTATAATCCATGAATATTGATATATATATTCCATAAAAATAAATAAAAAAAAAAGTCTTTTTATTTTTATCTTAAGTACTTGTTTCTGATTTACCGGTTCTCATTTCTTTTGAAATGAAAGGGGTCAGTTAATAAAATAAAAACTTAATATAATAATAAACAAAATAAAATATAGAATTTTAGAATTATTCTGAATCTTTTTCAACTATTTTAAATATTTCAAATCAAGAGGTTAAAATTGGTCAAATGATATGAACAAATTATTATTGAATGAAAAAGATGAAAAAAAAAAAAATAGTAGTTTTAGTCAAATTTTAAAATTCAATTATTATTTAAGTAAAATTTGATGAATATCCAAAAAAAGAAAATGAAAATTTTCATTATTATTTCGTATTACACTAATTTATATATATATTGATAAATCAAAGATAAAGAATTACACCAAAATCAGTATTTGATCTGAATCATAAAAAAACTATAACTTATCCCCCAAAAAAAGAAATAACTTTTTTGGGGTTATTCTAAAAATGGATTTTGGAACTCATTGATTGTCTTTTATTGTAATATTATTTTTATATTTAACTTTTCTATTTTTAGGAAAAGCTCTGATCTAAAAACTATGACACCCAAAACTTTACTTTACATAAAATTAAAAGGAGGACTTAGTAAAATATTTTATAGAAAATTATTTCTCTTAGCATTTTTAGTTTTTCACAAATAATAGATTAAGTACTAGTCTCTTGCACATTTTAAAATTAAAATTAGATATACTTTTGCTCTTTTTTCGAGCTTGACCTATTAATTTAATAATTAATAGAAAAAAGGGTTGGTTTAGTAAAACTTTGGATCTTTTTTTATTATGTATTTTTGTCCTTTTTATTACATTACCTATATAAATTTTTTATTAACTATATATAAATCAAATCAATGTAGGGCGATAAAAAGAAACTAGACAGAAATATAAAATAGAGATATAAAGAAGGGTATAGTTTTTTTGTTTGTATTTTTTTTATTTGATTATCATATCAACGTTAATCTATTAGATTTATATGGCATACCAAATCTTATAGATATGGATTTGAATGAGGATATAAGAGGACCAAGAAAAAAAAAAATGAATTATTCGATATTGTTTTATATTCTATAAAACAATTCTTTTTTTTTTGTTCCCAGTACTTTTTGATTTATTTTCTTTTTTTAGTTACGCGATTTTTCTATATTCATGTTTTTATGAAGGGAGTACAATCTATAAAATAAATAGATAACTGGATAATGAATAATAAAGAACAATTAGTTTTGAACAATAGATGTCTTTGACATCCAACTATAGGGATTAAAACCTTATTATAATTTTTAATGGCAGTTCCGAAAAAACGTACTTCTATCTCAAAAAAGCGGATTCGTAAAAATATTTGGAAAAAGAAAGGATATTGGGCAGCATTGAAAGCTTTTTCCTTAGGTAAATCTCTTTCTACAAGGAATTCAAAAAGTTTTTTTTATGCAACAAATAAATAATCAAAGACTGGAATAATCTGAGTTGTTCTGGCTCGAAAAGCAGTCAGTTTAATTTGTTTCTAATTGGAAATTTTTTATAATTTCTTTATTTATCAGTTTTCTTTTATAATTATTTTAAAATTATAAGTTAAAAAAATTTATAAAAATTTGTATTATATTCTAATAAATATGAATAGTTTTAAAATTTTATTAGAATCTTAGAATAAAAGTTAATACTTTATACTTTAAATACTTAATTTATAGTTATATATAATAAATTTTAAATAATACTTAAAAAATTATAAAAATTCTAAATTATATTAACTTAGAATTATATTAATTATATTTATATATTAAATTATATAACATTTTTATATTATAAATTATAGTAACTTAATTGAAATTTAAATATTCTATTATGTATTAATATAGATAAATATATAATAAAAAATATTTAAATAGAAATAAAAGGACAACTGGATATTTTCTAATGTTTTGTTTTGACCGGACCAATAGCAAGAGTAAATTGAATTAGTTTCGCTTTTATAATTAAAAAAGGATTCTTGTGTCTACTAAATTAAAATTATATAAATTTTAATTATAATACTATATTCTTTTGTTTGAAAAAAGAATAAACGCAAGCACAAGATTAATCTTTCCTTTGAGTATGCTTTATTGTGTGTTTTTTTTTAGGGTGGGGAAAATAAGAATCCCCCTCGATTCAAGAATAAAAGATTTTCTCTTTTATTTAGATTATTTTATATCATAAAATCATAACTATAGTATTTAGTATATCTAATATACTTATTATTATTAAACTAATACTAATATAGAATTATTAAATTAATATATAAGAAAATATATAATTTGTAGTCAAAACTAATTAATTAAGTTTAAAATGTGTTTTATAACTTTCTAAACCATTCTTTTTCGATAAATTATTATTACGATATATATCCCTAATGCTAATGTTTAATTTAAACCAAATAAGAAAAACCCTTTTTTAAGTGATTATACTAAAAATACGATTATACGAAAAATACGCCAATTTTAGATTCTAGGTTTCCAATGAAAGAAAGATCAATCAAGAAATATATAATATATATAATATATATATAAATATATATAAATATATATTAAGTACTATACATAACATAAATTTATTTATTGATTTATAAAATGAAATTGATAAAAAAAAAAAAATGATTTTTTTTGAAGGACGATAAATTATGAGATGAAATACGATATACTTCTGATATAAATATACGATATACTTCTGATATAAATTGAAAATTTTTATTACATAATAGACCTAGCTTGACCCAAAACCTACCAATATCTTGTTTGTTAAATCTTAAGACAAGGTCTCTATACAATTAAAGCTAACACTAACATTTAATACAAAGCTATGCAAAGAGTTACAATCCCCTGCATATATAAACAAAATTGT